GGCTAAAATATCTTCCGCTTTATATGATTATCAAGCAAATAAAAAGTTATTCTATGTATCGATCCTTACATCTCCTACTACTGGTGGGGTGACAGCTAGTTTTGGTATGTTGGGGGATATCATTATTGCCGAACCAAATGCTTACGTTGCATTTGCGGGTAAAAGAGTAATTGAACAAACATTGAATAAGACAATACCTGAAGGTTCACAAGCGGCTGAATATTTATTCCATAAGGGCTTATTTGATTCAATCGTACCGCGTAATCTTTTAAAGGGCACTCTGAGTGAGTTATTTCAGCTCCATGCTTTCTTTTCTTTGACTCAAAATTAAATCAAGTGGATCTCTAAATTATCTTATTTGTGACGAGCGAGTCGTTTTTTAGTTTATAGGAATCAACTAAAGAATTTCTTTTTATTCGGTAACATGAGATTTAAGAAAGAATCATGTGGATAATTTTTTTTTTTTTACATTATAATTATATTTAAAATATTAAAATCTAATAATATACTAATAATATTAATTTATTAATTCGTTTTTTTATTATATATATTAGATATATTAGGTATATATATTATAGGTATAGAGTATTGCATTTTTCTATATCTCCTCCCGAGAATCCCTACTTTTACTTTTTTTTTTAATTCAAATATCAAATAAAAAAAAAAATGAAATTCGAATTTATGAGAAAAAATCCAATTATATATAAGACAAGAACAAGGTAATAAGATAATAAAAGAAGTAATAATCAAAAAAAATTGAATTTTTTATCATACATCTATTTCATGTAGAAATAGAAAGATAAAAAAATCCATTTAGTTAGTTCTACATTCCTTGTACTTATTACTTTACTCATTATTATTTATATTATCATTTTTATATTATAATTATATATATATAATATATATTAAAATTTTTAATATATTAAAATATTAAAAAGAAAAAAAAAATAACAGGTACAAATATGAAATCGAGGTACCCATTCTATGACAACTCTCAGCAACTTACCCTCTATTTTTGTGCCTTTAGTGGGCCTAGTATTTCCGGCAATTGCAATGGCTTCTTTATTTCTTCATGTTCAAAAAAACAAGATTTTTTAGATAGGGGTAGTAGGGACAAATCTCATCTATTTTTTTTTAGGTCTAGAAATTTAATGAATTACTCCTAAGGGTTTACATAAGAATAGTGCTAGTTGATGAGAGTTACTTCGGAAACAAAGAAAAGTAAAGTCAAATTTGGGTTATTCTCCCAATTCCAATAAAATACAACTGGATCTAGTATGGGTTGGCGATCAGAACGTATATGGATAGAACTTATAACGGGGTCTCGAAAAACAAGTAATTTCTGCTGGGCCTTTATCCTTTTTTTAGGTTCATTAGGATTCTTATTGGTTGGAATTTCCAGTTATCTTGGTAGGAATTTGCTATCTTTATTTCCGTCTCAGCAAATTCTTTTTTTTCCACAAGGGCTCGTGATGTCTTTCTATGGAATCGCGGGTCTCTTTATTAGCTCCTATTTGTGGTGTACAATTTCGTGGAATGTAGGTAGTGGTTATGATCGATTTGATAGAAAAGAGGGAATAGTGTGTATTTTTCGTTGGGGATTTCCTGGAAAAAATCGTCGTATTTTTTTCCGATTCCTTATGAAAGACATTCAGTCCATCAGAATAGAAGTTAAAGAGGGCATTTATACTCGTCGTGTCCTTTATATGGAAATCAGAGGACAGGGGGCCATTCCCTTGACTCGTACTGATGAGAATTTTACTCCACGAGAAATTGAACAAAAAGCTGCGGAATTGGCCTATTTCTTGCGTGTACCAATTGAAGTATTTTAAAAAATGAAGTATTAAAAAAAAAAACGAACGCTTTCTTAAAAAAACGGAAAAAATTCAAGAATTTTTTTTTTTTTATTTAATATTTTGAATATTTTGATAGAATAGAAAGGGCATACTTTCGTTTCGAAATCCGACTAATATTCATTACTTGAAGTGCTCTTTTGTGTATTCATCGAAAGGGGAAATTTCTTCGAATTTTAGCAATTGGTATCTTTGGAAAAAAAGATTTTTTTTTCTTCATTCGAATTGGAAGTGGACTCTTTCTCTTTCTTAGTCGATTTCTGTATTCTTTCTAAATTCAAGGCCTAACTCCAAAATTGCAAATAAAAAACGTGGGAATAGATTTGATTTATAGGCTCTCTGACTTGTAATAGAACTTATGCTTAATAGAAATATTATTATCATATAGAGTTGACGAATGAGGTGAAGCTGAGTTGATTAAAGACGAAAAATGGAAAAAAAGAAAGCATTCATTCCCCTTGTATATCTTACATCTATAGTCTTTTTGCCCTGGTGCATCTCTTTCTCATTTAAGAAAAGTCTGGAATCTTGGGTTACTAATTGGTGGAATACTAGGCAATCCGAAATTTTCTTGAATGATATTCAAGAAAAGAGTATTCTAAAAAAATTCATAGAATTAGAGGAACTGTTCCTCTTGGATGAAATGATAAAGGGATACTCGGAAACACGTCTACAAAACCTTCATGTCGGAATCTACAAAGAAACGCTCCAATTGATCAAGACGCACAACGAAGATCATATCCATACGATTTTGCACTTCTCGACAAATATAATCTGTTTTGTTATTCTAAGTGGTTATTCTATTCTAGGTAATCAAGAACTTATTAGCCTTAACTCTTGGGTTCAAGAATTCCTATATAACTTAAGCGACACAATAAAAGCTTTTTCTATTCTTTTATTAACTGATTTATGTATAGGATTTCATTCGAACCATGGTTGGGAACTAATGATTGGTTCTATCTATAAAGATTTTGGATTTGCTCATAATGATCAAATTATATCCGGTCTTGTTTCCACTTTTCCAGTCATTCTAGATACAATTTTAAAATATTGGATTTTCCGTTATTTAAATCGTGTATCTCCGTCACTTGTAGTGATTTATCATTCAATGAATGACTGAAAAAATGATCCACTAATCCAATTATAAAGTTTGTTAGTTTGTACAAAAACGAAACATTCAAAATTTTTTTTTTCTTTCTACCCATCCGGGCTCCTATATTCCAGTAAAATTATTTCAGTAAATAGCAGAATCATGGATAGGGAACTATACCAGCGACCTACCTAATCTTATTGTAGAAATTTTCAGGATAAATGATTGGAACATGCAAACTAGAAATGCCTTTTCTTGGATAAAGGAAGAGATTACTCGATCCATTTCCGTATCGCTCATGATATATATAATAACCCGAGCACCCATTTCAAATGCCTATCCCATTTTTGCACAGCAGGGTTATGAAAATCCGCGAGAAGCAACTGGTCGTATTGTATGTGCCAATTGCCATTTAGCTAATAAACCCGTAGATATCGAGGTCCCACAAGCAGTACTTCCTGATACTGTATTTGAAGCAGTTGTTCGAATTCCTTATGATATGCAAGTGAAACAAGTTCTTGCTAATGGTAAAAAGGGGGCTTTGAATGTGGGGGCTGTTCTTATTTTACCAGAGGGGTTTGAACTGGCTCCCCCCGATCGTATTTCGCCTGAGATTAAAGAAAAGATAGGCAATCTGTCTTTTCAAAGCTATCGCCCCACTAAAAAAAATATTCTTGTGGTAGGCCCCGTTCCTGGTCAGAAATATAGTGAAATCACCTTTCCTATTCTTTCCCCCGATCCCGCTACTAAGAGAGATGTTCACTTCTTAAAATATCCCATATACGTAGGCGGGAACAGGGGAAGGGGTCAGATTTATCCCGACGGAAGCAAGAGTAATAATAATGTTTATAATGCTACAGCAGCGGGTATAGTCAAAAAAATCATACGAAAAGAAAAAGGGGGCTACGAAATAACTATAGTGGATGCATCGGATGGACGTGAAGTGATTGATATTATACCTCCAGGACCAGAACTTCTTGTTTCAGAGGGTGAATCCATCAAACTTGATCAACCATTAACGAGTAATCCTAATGTGGGTGGATTTGGTCAGGGGGATGCGGAAATAGTACTTCAAGATCCGTTACGTGTCCAAGGTCTCTTGTTCTTCTTAGCATCTGTTATTTTAGCACAAATCTTTTTGGTTCTTAAAAAGAAACAGTTTGAGAAGGTTCAATTGTTCGAAATGAATTTCTAGGTCCGCGGATTTATCAACATATTAAGTTCGTAAAAAGAACTTCATTTTTTTTTGATAAATAATTATGTAATTCTGTATATGTATAATCAATAATCAAAAAATTCGGAAAAGCCCTTTGCTTGTTTCTATTCTTTTTCTACCATATCATATTTAGAGAATTCCTTGTACCGCAGTACTAGTCATTCATAGTATGTATATTATGAAGAAAACTATTTGACTTTTTCTTTTTTTTTTTCAACCCCAATAAATTGGAACGGTATGATTATATCACTGTTTTCAGATTTCAATGTCATAGAATATAAATGTCCTAGAATATAACTATATTAATGAATATAAATATATTAATATTCTTTTAGTTTAATATAAGAAAATTCGACTAGATACTAAACATAAGAAAAAAAGCGGAAATATTAAGCACAGTATAAATAGAAATGGGGAAACCGGGATTCTAGGAGAGATTATTTGTCTTCCTAGAGTCCTTCTTGTCTTGTTTGTCTCGAAATAATATACGAGATTTTCATAGAATAATGCTTCTTGATCCCGTTCGTCAAAGAATCCTATTCTTAGTTTAGTTTATATTTTTTCCGAGTTTTTATTAGAACCCTTATAATAACTTATAATATATAATATTTAATTATAATATTTATAATATTTTATTGCATCTAAGAAGTAGTGTACAAACAAAAAAGAGAGAGAATTTTATTGAGCAAATAGAACTTCTTCACTGAACTTGTTTATAAAAAAAAAAATTCAACCCTGATAAAATAAAAATATTAGATACTCAAATCGATTTAGAGTAAGATTCTATTAGTATGGAAAGGGTTGGGTTCGCATGATATCTGATCGATAGAAAAAAAAATAG